TTGTACAGTCAAAGGGGATCGATTCCGTAAAAGATGAGATCAGTAAAAGGCAATCACTGAAATTGGATCTTTGTAGGATCGTCAATAGTGTACCGAGGGCATCTTTAGAGTATACCGAATCAGTATAACTATCCTTCTTCTGACACAGCAACGCAATTTGAATCAGTATCGAAAAGAAGTGCTAAAATATATATTTCTTCCTTTCCTTTACCTGTTGATGTAAAATGATGCTGTATTTAATAGACAATTCTTACAATGAAAGAGATTATTATATTTCCACAATTTAAGTAGATACGAGATACAGAAATTTCCCTTTCATGGTTGTAGAGACAGTTTTTTGTTCTTTTTTCAATTCGTGTTTTTCTATATCCTCCTATTTTGAAAAAGGGGAAACTCAGGTAAATGCTTTCGAAACATATGTATAAAAATACCACATTTCATTTAGCCCCTTCATGCTTACTATAACTGGTTATTTCGGTTTTCTACTAGTAGCTTTAACTATAACTTCAGCCTTATTTATTGGTCTGAGCAAGATACGACTTATTTAAAATTTCTATTTAAAAGAAAGAATTCAGAAAGGAAATCCTTCTGTAAGATTCCATATATTCTATAGTTCGATATCACGTCAATTTTCAATTCTTGGTTGTTGAGATTCACGTCAATTCTGATTAATATTTAGGTATAGATATTTCCTCTTTTTTTCTCCTTTTCAAAAAAATGAAATGATTGAAGTTTTTTTATTTGGAATCGTGTTGGGTCTAATTCCTATTACTTTGGCTGGATTATTCGTAACTGCATATTTACAATACAGGCGTGGTGATCAGTTGGACCTTTGATTAATTTACATTTCTTTTTTTCCCCCTCTTTAATCTCCAGAAGGTCAATGCTATGCAAGTGATTGAATCCAGCCTAATTCGATCTACGAAGAAAAAATCACGCTCTGTAGGATTTGAACCTACGACATCGGGTTTTGGAGACCCACGTTCTACCGAACTGAACTAAGAGCGCTTTCTTATCAGAATAGAAAAGACTGTAAAGAAAAAAGGATTCTGTTTCTAACCCCAATCCATTTTATTTTGTATGCATATATTCTATAGTTTCAGAAAAAGTTTCATAAAAATGAATGATTCCGCGCAATTGGAATCAATCTCAATGGATTCCTCGTTACTGCTCAAAGGAGCAGTAATAGGTAGGGATGACAGGATTTGAACCCGTGACATTTTGTACCCAAAACAAACGCGCTACCAAGCTGCGCTACATCCCTTGAATCGTTCTATAGTGTTATTGTAGAGAATTCCCGTCTTATTTTCCACATGCCTATTTCCTCTATTGAGCAACACAACTTTGCTACCCATTTCGTCTTTTTTTTCTCATTTAACTTATAATAATAAGAAAAGGAAAACCTTATGGATCGTTGTACATTTTAATTTGAATTAGGGATTCTGTGTATAACTCTAAGTGTCCCTTAACTACATATGCATCTGATCATATATGCATCATCTTTATGTATTTAAATAAAAAAAGGAGGTTTTTCAATGCGAGATCTAAAAACATATCTCTCCGTTGCCCCAGTACTAAGTACGCTATGGTTCGGGGCTTTAGCAGGTCTATTGATAGAGATTAATCGTTTTTTTCCGGATGCGTTGACATTCCCCTTTTTTTCATTCTAGTTATTTTATTGGCATCAGAAGGAATGAAGAAGATTAGAGATACAATCAAATATCTGTAACTAATCCCTCCTCCTCCCCCTTTCTCTTTTTTCCCTTTTTTCGAATTTTAGAATAAGGGACGAAAGAGAAAGTATATAAAGTGAATTCAACGTCTGCGAGACTCGGGTTCAAATTCGAATTAGATGAATATTAATAATAATAATAGAATTATAGAGGCAATAGAGTAGGAAAATGTGAGTCTAGGGCAAGAATACAGGATCTTTAACTGAGATCCTGTTCTTCGAGTTGAAATAGAAGTGTTGAGTAAATCAAAAATAAAAAGGAGATTCATGGCTAAGAGGAAAGATGCACGCGTAACGGTGATTTTGGAATGTAAGGGTTGTATCCGAACCGGTGTTAAGAAGGTATCAACGGGCATTTCCAGATATATTACTCAAAAGAACCGGCACAATACGCCCAATCAATTAGAATTGAGAAAATTCTGTCCCTGTTGTTCCAATCATACGATTCATAGGGAAATAAAGAAATAGATCGAATCTTAGTCTTGAAATCTTAGCCTTGAAAGGCTAAAAATAACATTATATAGAACAACATAGAGCATATTGAAATCTAAATAGAACGTATTTTAATAAACAAATCCTATTGTGGATTAAAATGACAATTAGGAAATAGGATTTTCGGGATAACAAATAAACTAAACAAATAAACCATGGATAAATCCAAGCGACCTTTTCTTAAATCCAAGCGATCTTTTCGTAGGCGTTTGCCCCCGATTCAATCGGGGGATCGAATTGATTATAAAAACATGAATTTAATTAGTCGATTTATTAGTGAACAAGGAAAAATATTATCTAGACGAGTAAATAGATTGACCTTGAAACAACAACGATTAATTACTATTGCTATAAAACAAGCTCGTATTTTATCTTTGTTACCTTTTCTCAATAATGAGAAACAATTTGAAAGAGCCGAATCGACCGCTAGAATTACTCGTCTTAGAACCAGAAAAAAATAGGCTTATTCTTTGTTCACTTGAATCAGAATTCCAATCCGAACTCAAGCGTGGATTGGTTTTTTGTTCGACACAGATCCGAGAAGCTCGATTTTATTATCGTGTATGTCATAAGAACAAAACGAAAAAAAGATTTTTTATTGAACGTGTTCATTTTTTTAGGTTATTTTCTCATATTAATTGCGACTCTACTTTCCCGGAGTTCATTCTCCGGGGAACTCCATAGAATTATTATAGAATTATTCTATTCTGGTGTATTCTTTACAATCTACTTCTTTTCTGATTTCGTTGGAAATCATATAAAGACAATTTCTATTTGATATAGCTATTTGGGCTAGTATTTTACGATTAAGACGCAACTCTCTCTTGTATAGATCATGTATTAATACACTATAAATATAGTATACCCCCCCTTCTCGAATTACTGCGTTTATCCGAGTGATCCACAAACGACGAAAATTTCTTTTTTGCTTATCCCTATCCCGATGAGCCGAAACCAAAGCTCTTATTTTCTGTTGAGTAATAGTTCGAGTCAGTCTTGAATTAGCCCCTCGAAAGCTTGAGGCAAATAAACGAATTTTTGTTCTACGTCTCCGAGCTATATATCCGCGTTTAATTCTGGTCATTGAATAAATAAAACTTTGACAAATAACTAATTGATTTCTTTTCTTTCAGTTATTCTTTTCCACGTCTCGGTCTATTTGAATAACCAAACGGATTTTTCCAATGTGTAAAAAAAATACCAATGGCTTTGGCTACTCTAAACCTTCCTGGCCACGATTTTTTAGGTATTTTACTGCGAAATACGAAAGAAATAAGGAACTTTCCTTTGCTAGTTGAATTAAAAAAAAAATAGAAAAATGGATAAAGAAATAGAAATAGTGGGGTTCCATCGTTTCTATGGTTACTTCTTAAACGGCGAGGTCTTCTTTATTTATACACCGGAGCCTTTACTTCATTTAATCAATGTTATTGGTAACTTGTATAGTTCATACCACACTCTTTGGCTCTACCCGTGAATTATCCAGTAACAGGTCTTTCGAAATAAGACCCACGTATACAGTAACGGTATTTACTTATGCAAGTTAGCTGGGATAGCTGACCCTCGTAGTCCGTTCTTGACCGAGTGAAAACCTCATTTTTCTTTTTTTTTATTTCAATAAGATTTCCTCCGTTTAATGGATAACTATTTGCTATCAATGGAGAATTGCTTCTCATCGGAAATTTAGGTGATTGGGTTCGCACCAATAGAAACCATAAACTTTAGACACAATCACAATAGAGGGATCAATTTTCTTGTTTTTAGTGAATGGAGTTCCTTCCTCCATTCACTATCTATTTAGTGGTACTGATCATTCATACGGGAAATTAGTTTTCTTGCTTTTTTTGCGTCAGCTCAGGATCGAAACGAGTCGCACATACACCCTAGTACATGTTCCTCGACGCTGAGGACATCCCCGAAGAGCGGGGGATTTTGTGACATTTCGAATCGGCTGTCTTGTATTTCTAATAAGTTGTTTAATAGTTGGCATATTGACTCATATACATATATGGGCTGGTTTAGATTGATCCTAACCGTATGATTATGAATTTTTTCTATTTAATTAGAATAGTAAACTTGGAGAGAAAATCTTAAATCACGGATTTTCACAAAATCCATTTTTTTGTCATTGAACTGCGACAAGATCAACAATTCCATAAGCTTGGGCTTCTGTTGCTGACATAAAAACGTCTCTTTCCATGTCTTCAGATACAACCCATAACGGTTTTCCCGTCCTTTGTACATAAACCCTTGTGATGGTTTCGCGTAGTTTCAGCAGTTCTTCCGCTTCTAGGATAAATTCTCCCGTTTGCGCTTCATAAAAAGAACTAGCGGGTTGATGGATCATTACCCTGATGATAGAAGGGTTTTCCATCTGATGTGGTGAAACGAACAGAAAAGAAAGATAAAGAATAATAGGAAAAAAGATAGAATTGAACAACCGTACGGGCATCATCTTTTGTGCATTGCATACGGCTCTATAATAAAATTGACCACTCAAGAAAAATAAAAAAATAAATCAGCCCCAGACGGGTAAATGATCAAAATGCCACCCTTCCCTTCGGAGGAGTTAAAAAATACTATGATGGCTCCGTTGCTTTATATTTGATTTTTTTCTCTTTGATTCAGCAATCCCAAAGTTTCTTTTTAATCCAACCAAAAAAGGAAAATTTTTGTTTTTTTTTCGCACTCTTTTTTTTATAACATAAATATTGTTAAGAGCCCTTCGGTGTGAAAACAAAAAGGTTTGTAACGCTAAATTGGCTTCCCAACGGGA